CCTTTCCGAATGAAACCAGAGGAGTGTTTCATTATGATCTGGATTGCGCTTTTATCTTTCATGTTATTCTTAGGGCAGGCCTTCTATACCATAACAAAAAAAAAACATTATAACATAACAAAAAAACGAAAAGGAAGATTTGAGTATTATTAATTTTAAATTAAATTAATAGCCATAACTAAAACTAATAAAATGGCTATAACTAACCATTCCTTTAATTTCGAATTAGAAGAGAATTCAAAATAAAATTATTTATTAATTAAATATGAAATTATTTCGAATTATATATAATAAATAATAATATTATAAGATTGTAATATACAATAAATATAGAAATAGAATAAGATTCTAAACTTAATTACATTACTTTACTTTACTCAATTTTATTTAAAATGAAATATGAAAATATATTTTCAAATTAAATTAAAATGAAATATATATATTTCTATATATAAAATATATATGATCTATATATAAAATATATATGAAATATAATAAAATTATGTAATAAAAAATAGTAAACATAGAATAGTAAAAAAATCTTACCATCTAATTAAGCTAATTAAGATATTTATTATTGATAAACATATATTTGAGAAATAGATCAAAATTTTCTATCGCGATATTTAATAATATCGCTATATTAATAGGTATGTTCTATAATATTCAAATATCCAATATGTTTGGAAATTCTAAAATTCTATTTTCTATTCTTCCTTATTTTTTTTTTGATATTTCTATTTTTCTATATATCATATTTCTTATGAAATAGCTAAGAATGAACAGTTAATATCTCAGTAGTTTACTAAATTAGTATACGTATACAATTTCTGTTATGTGAGCCCGCTTAGCTCAGAGGTTAGAGCATCGCATTTGTAATGCGATGGTCATCGGTTCGATTCCGATAGCCGGCTTTTCTCCGTTTGTTTGATTTTTGATTTTTTACATAATTGATAATGTGAAATCAAAGCGAAAAACTTCTTTCCCTTTTCCCAAGGGTCACCCTATCATCTCGTAGGAACTTCCAATTATGAATAAAAATGGGATTAGAGGAGTTCGGTCTCTGTAGAACAAATCAATCAAGAAAAGAACCCTGAATTTTTTTTATTATTATTTGAAATTCTTTTTATTTATATAATACAATTATTTATATACAATAAGGTCCGGATATTGATACAATTCCTCTAATTAGTCTTTGTAATACAATACTTCAGTAAATTTCGATTAATTTATCATATTTTAGTTTAGTTTTAATTTTGTTTTATGAAATTTCATAAAAAATAAGGAGTCTTTATGTCACGTTACAGAGGGCCTCGTTTCAAAAAAATCCGTCGTCTGGGGGCTTTACCGGGACTAACTAGTAAAAAGCCTAGAGCCGGAAGCGATCTTAGAAACCAATCGCGCCCCGGAAAAAAATCTCAATATCGTATTCGTTTAGAAGAAAAACAAAAATTGCGCTTTCATTATGGTCTTACAGAACAACAATTACTTAAATACGTTCGTATCGCCGGAAAAGCCAAAGGATCAACAGGTCAGGTTTTACTACAATTACTTGAAATGCGTTTGGATAACATCCTTTTTCGATTGGGTATGGCTTCGACTATTCCTCAAGCCCGCCAATTAGTTAACCATAGACATATTTTAGTTAATGGTCGTATAGTAGATATACCAAGTTATCGCTGTAAACCCCGAGATATTATTACAGTGAGGGATGAGCAAAAATCTAGGGCTCTGATTCAAAATTATCTTGATTCATCCCCCCGCGAGGAGTTGCCAAACCATTTGACTCTTCACCCATTCCAATATGAAGGATTCGTCAATCAAATAATAGATAGTAAATGGGTCGGTTTGAAAATAAATGAATTGCTAGTTGTAGAATATTACTCTCGTCAGACTTAACCCCAACTAAAATAACAAGGGTTCGGACAATTTTGACCTCTCCATTTTGGCTTAAGTAAAGGGACCCGGGGTAAGTAAGGTAAGGGGTTTGATCTGGGGATTTTGATCTCATTCATGTATCATAGATCGGTAGGGTATTTTCATTCCTTGTCCATTTTGCCCAGTATTTTTCGTACCACAGAAGATTTGGATTAGGAATACATAATCGATATCAAAGAAAAGAAAGGTCTAACTGTTGGAGTATACATTCTTATTTGATGCATTGCAGTCAGTAACATTGGTGAATTAGGTGAAGAGTACGGAAAGAGAGGGATTCGAACCCTCGGTAAACAAAAGTCTACATAGCAGTTCCAATGCTACGCCTTGAACCACTCGGCCACCTCTCCTACATAATGATTATGGCCAAAAAACCGAGTTAATAGTGAGTCATTCATATTATTTTGGATAGGTATCTACATTGAATTAAAATTATTAAAAAATTGAACTCTAAAAATAGAAAACTTTTCATCAAAGACAAATCCTTCCGCATAAATCTTTTTTGTGAAAAATTGTAAAATAAAGATATATCTATTCATGTTTGCGAAGATGGGGTTTCCGCCCT